CAATTGGAACTAAACAAATTCTTTAAATTAGTTTTTCTTACCGTCGTATCTGGATTGAGACTTAGGTAAATGTTTTATTCATATATGTAGTAAAAGAACATATCTAATTTAGCTCTTTCATGCCTATTCTAACTAGTTATTTTGGTTTTTTACTGGCTGCTTCAACTATAACCCCAGCTCTCTTTATTGGTTTGAACAAGATACGACTTATTTAAAATTTATTTAAAATGAATGAAATTCAATAAACAATTTACAAGAAAAAAAATCAAAGCCTCTCAGAATATTTCATTTCGGGTATTCTATGGTTCCTTTCCGCGTCAATTGCCAATCCCTGGTCATTGAGATTCACGGATAATTCAGATTAATATTTAGGGATAGATCTTACCTCTCTTTTTATTCCCTAAAACAAATTGAAATGATTGAAGTTTTTCTATTTGGAATCGTCTTAGGTCTAATTCCTATTACTTTAACAGGATTATTTGTAACTGCATATTTACAATACAGGCGCGGTGATCAGTTGGACCTTTGATTGAGTAACATCTCTTTTTTGATTGACCTCCTCCTTGTAGGAGGTCAAATTTAAGTTGCAATCCTACTTTGTTTTGGTAAGTTATTTCATTGTAATTCGACATAACATAAATGGAATCACGCTCTGTAGGATTTGAACCTACGACATCGGGTTTTGGAGACCCGCGTTCTACCGAACTGAACTAAGAGCGCTTTCTTATATCCTATAACAGTAGATACTATTAAAGTATTTTTTTACCCCCAGAGTCTTGTGTACATATAGTATGTAAAATGAAAGATTATGTCCAAAAATTACCGATTTTACTCAATAAATCCCCCGTAACTGTCCATAGGAGAAAGAATAGGTAGGGATGACAGGATTCGAACCTGTGACATTTTGTACCCAAAACAAACGCGCTACCAAGCTGCGCTACATCCCTTTAAAAAATTGTTGTACAGTGTCATTGTAGAAAATCCATGTCTTATTTTCCACATCCTTCTTTTTTGCTCTACCTATCTATTATCTATATAGGTAGAGAATGTTCTTGTCATTTTTTTTAGGGGGCGGCAAAATTGAATCTGCTGGGTCATTGTACATATGCATTTTAGTTAGTAATTCCTAATTCTCAATCCATTTCAAGCAAAAACAAATGATCTTGAACTAAGATATCGGATTATCTATGATCTATGTATTAGAATATCGAACTAGGATTATATATGTATTACAATATAAAATACAAATAAAGAATTAAAATAAATAAGAAAAAAATAGAAAATAAAAGAAGAAGGAGGATTTTAAATGCGAGATATAAAAACATATCTCTCAACGGCACCTGTGCTAACCACTCTATGGTTTGGGTCTTTAGCAGGTCTATTGATAGAAATTAATCGTTTATTTCCAGATGCCTTGTCATTCCCCTTTTTTTCATCCTGATTGAATTCTTGTATTGATCTGTGAAAAAATGAAGAATATTTGAGATACAATTCTACGTAACATGGTTCCAATTTCGTTCCTTTTTTCTTTCCTATCCTAAAAAGAAAGAGAAAGAGTGTATCGAACTTCAGTTAAAATACAGTGAATCTACGATAGAATTTGGGGGAAAAGAAATGGAAATGTGGATCCAGTCTAGGGGCAATTCCACGAAATTCTAAGAAAATACTGAGATTAGGATAGGAATAATTCCTAGTTAGAAAAAATTGTATTAATTAATTATTACAATATTCTTAATATTCTTCTATTAATGAATATGAATCTTTTTCTTTATAGTTATAGTAATTCTATTTTAGATTATAGTACTTCGAAGTCATTCGAATTCTAATAAATTGAAAAAGAAAATATTTACAGATTCCATTTTTAGTTAGTAACTTTTATTAATTTTAATTAATTATATTAATTATAGTATAGATATATAGAATAGAGATTCTTTTTTTCTTTTCTTTGGTTCGGATCAAAAATAAAAGAAAGAGAGTTCTAAAGCGAAGTCGATCCAAAATGAAAAGGAGGTTCATGACCAAGGGTAAAGATATTAGAATTATAGTGATTTTGGAATGTACCTGTTGTGTTCGAAAGGGTGTCAATAAAGAATCGCCGGGCATTTCTAGATATATTACTCAAAAGAATCGACACAATACACCCAATCGACTAGAATTGAGAAAATTTTGTCGCTATTGTCAAAAGTATACTATTCATGGGGAAATAAAGAAATAGATGGAACGAAATGCGTGTTTTATTTTTCCAAGTAGCGGGAAGAGTAAGAACTTTACATCTTAACATATATAATACAAACCAAATCCTATCTTGATCAAATCTTAAATGAATAAGAAAAAAATCGGATTCTATTTTATTTTATCTAGAAGGAATAAACAAACAAGGAATAAGCAAACCATGGATAAATCCAAACAACCTTTTCGTAAATCCAAGCGATCTTTTCGTAGGCGTTTACCCCCAATTGGATCGGGGGATCAAATCGATTATAGAAACATGAGTTTAATTAGTCGATTTCTTAGTGAACAAGGAAAAATCTTATCTAGACGAACGAATAGGTTGACCTTGAAACAACAACGATTAATTACTATTGCTATAAAACAAGCTCGTATTTTATCTTTGTTACCTTTTCGTAATAATGAGAAACAATTGGAGAGAGTGGAGTCGATCCCTAGAACTACTGGTCCTAGAACCAAAAATAAATAAATATACTCTTCAAAACTCCAATCGGAACTCAAGCTCATATTAATGTCTTGCTCGAAAAAAACTAGAATCCAGATTTGATTCTTGTATTATAAAAAAGGAAAAATAAGGAAGAAATCTTTTTTTCTTGAAAGATGTTCGTTTATTCTTACTACTCAAATCTGAATCTATTTTTCTTCTATCTTCCCGGAGTCCATTCTCCGGGAAATCCTGTTTCAATCATTCTTGTTTCCTGTATAATAGATTCTATTAAGATTCTTTTATTTGATTTGTATCTTTTTTTCTTTTTGATTGATGATTTTATTTGAAATAATATCAAAACAATTCTTATTTGATAGGGCTATTTGTGCAAGTATTTTACGATTCAGAAGCAATTGTCTCTTGTACAGATTGTGGATGAATAGGCTATAACTATAGAATAGCCTATCCTCACGAGTTACCGCATTTATCCGAGTGATCCACAAACGACGAAAATCTCTCTTTTTCCTGCTCCTATCTCGATGAGAGGAAACCAGAGCTCTCATTCTTTGTTGAGTAGTCGTTCGAGTAAGTCTTGAATGAGCCCCTTTAAAGGTTGATGCAAATAAACGAATCTTTTTTCGACGTCTCCGAGCTGTATATCCTCGTTTAACTCTGGTCATTGAATCAAATGAAACTTTCTTGAATAACTAATTGATTTCTCTTCTTTCAGTCATCCTTTTCCTCCGGTCGATTAATAACAAAACGGATTCTTCCGATATATAAAATATAAATTCCAATGGCTTCTGCGACTATGACCTTCCCGACCACGATTTTTTCTTTCTTCGAGGTATCTCGCTGCTACTAAAGAAAAAAGAATAGTGGGTTCCCTCGTTTCTATGGCAACTTCTGAAACGGTGAGGTCCTCTCTATACACCGGAGCCCCTTTTTTCATTTCATCAAATTTTATTGTGAACTTGTATAGTTCACATTCTTTGGCTCTACCCATATATTTTTCAATTCGAATTAGAAAGTAATAGTCCTTTTCACAAAGAAGCTATCCATACAGTGACGGTATTTAATTCTGAAAGTTGGCTAGGTAGCTGACCCTGTTAGTCCGTTTTTTCAAGAAAAGGAATAGGAGCATAACCTTTTTCCTCCGCTTAATGGATAACTCTTTGTTACCAATGGAGAATCCCTTCTCATCTCAAACGGAATGATTGGATTTGCACCAATAGAAACCATAAATTCATAACATAATTAGGTAAATGATAGATCTTCATTTTTAGATACTAGTCAATTAAACGGCCGTCTTCCACTAAAAAATCTTTTCATTTCTTAAAACTCATGATCTGAACTGAACGAGTCGCACATACACCCTAGTACATGTTCCTCGACGCTGAGGACATCCTCGAAGAGCGGGAGATTTCGTGACATTTCTTATTGGCTGTCTTGCGTTTCTAATAAGTTGTTTAATGGTTGGCATAGCGTGTCTATAGAGTCTCATTCTAGATAGAATAGAGCGGGTTGGTTTAGATCGATCTTAACCTGATGGTTGATGATTATGAATGATTTCTATTCACACAGAAAATTCGAATTTTTAAAAGTAATTCGTATATTTATATGGAATACCCAGTATTTTTATTTTCGACCGCTACAAGATCAACGATGCCATGAGCTTGGGCTTCTGTTGCTGACATAAAAACATCCCTTTCCATATCTTCGGATATAACCCATAAAGGGTTGCCCGTTCTTTGTACATAAACTTTTGTGAGAGTTTCGCGAAGTTTCAATAGTTCTTCTGCTTCCAGGATAAAATCCCCTGCTTGTGCCTCGTAAAAAGAACTAGCAGGTTGGTGAATCATAACCCTGATGATATTGATATAACATCATGAACGGTTCTTCTATCTATATATTGCACGATTGGGTTAAAGTAAGGGGGAATTCGAATAACAATAAAAAATAGAATTAAACAACCGTACGGGCATTTTTTGTACATTGCATACGGCTCTGCAATGGAATTTATTTTTTTGGTAGAAAAAATTCTATCGAAAAGAATAAATAGAACCTATCCGATCCAAATAATAATCCATTTACCACCCTTCCTTTCGTAGTAGTTAAAAAGATACTATGATGGTTCTGTTGCTTTATATATTTATCTATTTATCTCGTCTGTGGTTTAGCAATCCCAAAGTTTCTTTTTGATATGATCCAAGAAGGAGAAATCTATTTTTTTTTCCATTTTTTTACTCTTTTTCTCATAACATAAAAATAAGAAAGAGACTTCTGGTGTGGAAGAATAATGGTTTGTGACGCTAAAATTGACTCTTGCTTGACACATAAAATCAAATTAGGAAGAACCCTTCTTTCATACTACTATCTCGATACAAAATCTCATGTTCTAAAAAAACAATAACGGTTTGTTCATATCGAACTCGAAGTGCCATGCTATTATTACTTATTCTTTATTTGATTCATATTCGATACAGCGAAGGCATAGTATTCTTTTTTTTTCTCAAATAAAAAGACTCATTGGCGCCAAGCGTGAGGGAATGCTAGACGTTTGGTAATTTCTCCTCCGACCAGAATGAAAGATCCCATTGAAGCGGCTAATCCCATACATATTGTATGTACATCCGGTGACACAAATTGCATAGTATCATAAATGGCTATTCCTGGTATTACCCATCCGCCTGGAGAATTTATAAACAAATAAAGATCCTTAGTATCATCTTCTATGCTGAGATATACCATAAGACCAACAAGTTGATTCGAGATCTCGCTATCAACCTGTTGGCCTAAAAAAAGTAATCTTTCTCGATGAAGTCGGTTGATTAGGGCAAAATTGTATCCCTGAGGAACCGTACGTGCACCTTTGGATGCATACGGTTCAAAAGAATTGCAAAAAAAAATCAATGTGTCGATTCCAATCCTATTTCTTTCTTTTTTTCACATAAGTTTTGCCTCCTTCCCCTTCCCTATATTCTATAATGTAAAAAAGAAAAAAGAATTTTATGAACTTATTGAACTAACTTCTCATTGATGTATTGTTTCATCGAAATTCAAATTACGATGTAATTTTCTTGTTCCTGAATGGGCCCTTTAAATTCTTTTAGGTTCTTGTTCTACTCCGGGGGAAGATTTGCCCGAATTTCATTTGCGCATATAGGTCAAATGATTCCAGTACCACTTCTTTGTTTTTTAATTGTTTCATACCTTTCCCAAAGAGATTCGATGTATTCATCATATTACTCCATTGGTAGGTAGTTTTATATTATCCCTATAGTAAGTCTAAGAATAGTCAGTGGTAATCGTGTAATCATCATATATTCTACATAATAGATTCTATTATAGTAAGTTATATTCTATTCTATTTAATTACTAATAAATCTCATAATTTAGTAATAATTTAATTAAATTATTATTTTATTTTTATATTCTTTATTGAATATTTCTTATTTAGAATACTAATACCTAATACTATATATACAATATACACTCCCATTCTATTACTTTTACTCTTACCATTTCCAATTTGGTATTCTCTGAACGGAGCCTGGATACTTTATTTTATCAGTCCAAGTAAACCATCAATTATTTTAATTGATAATATTGATCCCCAATAGGAATTATTGTGCTTCACGCTCCGAATTATTGATGGTTCAATCAATACAATATTGAATAGAATATATATTTATTGGATTGGGCGAAACAAAGAATACTCGATCGGGGGAGATAACGGGGGAATCCCATATGACCAATATGTCTGACAAGTCGCACTATACGTCAATCCAAGCTGCATCTTCCTCTCCAGGAATCCGAAAAGGTACTCTTGGAACACCAATGGGCATTAAGATAAATAAAAAAATGAAGTACTATAATTTACTTTAATATGGAAACGTAACAATGGTTTTCTTGTCTTCATCATTTTTTCTCTTTATTTTATATTTTTATATCTTATATTTAGATATTATATATATAGAATATTAGTATTAGTAGTATTTCTCTATTCTAATCTAATATATCCTATATATTCGAATATTCTATTTTTAGATCTTTTAATCTTCTTTCTATTTAGAATCTTATATTCTATAATCTAGAATCTTCTTATATTTCTTAATATTATATATATTATTTATATTATTATTATATAAAATATATAAGATTATAGAAAATCTAACTGAATATTATTATCTAGATAGAATTATATTCTATTCTATAATTCTATAGAAGTATATAGATTCTAATTTAGAATATTTAGTATATAGATATACATTTTATATATAGGACTGGAAGGTTCATAGAGGAAGACAGAATGAATAAAGAAAGATTTTAACGAACGGGATCGATCGGATCAGCCGATTGTTCGAATGATTTCGAATTATAAAAAAGTATCTATACATTTTTTCCCTCAAAATACTCCCATTGCGTATTGGTACTTATCGGGTATAGAATAAGATCTGTTTCTCTTTGTTCTTCTAAATATAAATAGAATTGTTCCCTTCTCTTTATATTTCAAATCCTTTCTATTCTATTTCATTAAAAAGAAAAGAAGGGAATACAAATAAATATTAATCCTTTCCTATACAAAATATACCGAACAGGTGAAATGTTCGATCTAGTCTTTTCCAATGCGATAAAGTTACATAATGTCTATTTCTTTTTCAGAAAGGGGTATTTACATGGGTTTACCTTGGTATCGTGTTCATACTGTTGTATTAAATGATCCCGGTCGATTACTTTCTGTTCATATAATGCATACAGCTCTAGTTTCTGGTTGGGCCGGCTCGATGGCTCTATATGAATTAGCGGTTTTTGATCCCTCTGACCCTGTTCTTGATCCAATGTGGAGACAAGGCATGTTCGTTATACCCTTCATGACTCGTTTAGGAATAACCAATTCGTGGGGGGGTTGGAGTATCTCGGGAGGAACTATAACGAATCCGGGCATTTGGAGTTATGAAGGCGTGGCAGGGGCACATATTTTGTTTTCTGGCTTGTGCTTCTTGGCAGCTATCTGGCATTGGGTGTATTGGGACCTAGAAATATTCTGTGATGAACGTACGGGAAAACCTTCTTTGGATTTGCCCAAGATCTTTGGAATTCATTTATTTCTCTCAGGAGTCGCTTGCTTTGGCTTTGGTGCATTTCATGTAACAGGCTTATATGGTCCTGGAATATGGGTATCTGATCCTTATGGACTAACCGGAAAAGTACAATCTGTAAATCCAGTGTGGGGTGCGGAAGGTTTCGATCCTTTTGTTCCAGGGGGAATAGCTTCTCATCATATTGCAGCAGGTACATTGGGCATATTAGCGGGTCTATTCCATCTTAGTGTCCGTCCGCCTCAACGTCTATACAAAGGATTACGCATGGGTAATATTGAAACTGTGCTTTCCAGTAGTATTGCTGCTGTTTTTTTTGCAGCTTTCGTTGTTGCTGGAACTATGTGGTATGGTTCAGCAACTACCCCAATCGAATTATTTGGTCCCACTCGTTATCAGTGGGATCAGGGTTACTTCCAGCAAGAAATATATCGAAGAGTTGGGGCCGGACTAGCCGAAAATATGAGCTTATCGGAAGCTTGGTCTAAAATTCCCGAAAAATTAGCTTTTTACGATTACATTGGTAATAATCCGGCAAAAGGGGGATTATTCAGAGCAGGCTCAATGGATAACGGAGATGGAATAGCTGTTGGGTGGTTAGGGCACCCCATATTTAGAGATAAAGAAGGGCGCGAACTCTTTGTACGTCGTATGCCTACCTTTTTTGAAACATTTCCGGTAGTTTTGGTAGATGGAGACGGAATTGTAAGGGCCGATGTTCCTTTTAGAAGGGCAGAATCCAAGTATAGTGTTGAACAAGTAGGGGTAACTGTTGAATTCTATGGTGGCGAACTCAACGGAGTCATTTATAGTGATCCTGCTACTGTGAAAAAATATGCTAGACGTGCCCAATTAGGTGAGATTTTTGAATTAGACCGGGCTACCTTGAAATCCGATGGTGTTTTTCGTAGCAGTCCAAGGGGTTGGTTCACTTTTGGGCATGCTACGTTTGCTTTGCTCTTTTTTTTCGGACACATTTGGCACGGCGCCAGAACCTTGTTCAGAGATGTTTTTGCCGGTATTGATCCAGATTTGGATGCTCAAGTGGAATTTGGAGCATTCCAAAAACTTGGAGATCCAACTACAAGGAGACAAGTAGTCTGATATAAAATTCCTTTGTCATCTTTTACCTCTATTTTTCTTTATTTTATTCTAGTATTTTTAGTATTTAGAGTATCTAAATTTCGATTTATATATATATTTATATATATATATTCTATTTATATATAGTTATATAGTATTTCTAATTTGTTAATTTATATTTTCTATATTAATTGAATCTATTATCTATTTCATATTCAATATTTAATATTTTATTTAATATTTATTTTCTATTTTATTTCTCTATTTTTATTCTATTAGACTATGTAGAAGAATATAGAAAGATTCGAAATCGAATAAGAATAATACAATATAAATATAGAAGAAATAGAATAAATAAATACTAAATAGAATAGAATCTCATAGTAATAAGATATGACTATATCTATATATAGTAGATATACATACTATATAGATATTAAAGATAGTAAAGTATATAGTAAATTGTAAATCTCAATCTTGAATTTCTTTATTAGTAAATGATTCAAAATGAATAGGTGTGGAAGCTATAATTGTAAACCGCGATCGAATCTATGGAAGCATTGGTTTATACATTCCTCTTAGTTTCGACTTTAGGGATAATTTTTTTCGCTATCTTTTTTCGAGAACCACCTAAAGTTCCAACTAAAAAAATGAAATGATTTTTTATTATTTCCATTGAAGTAATGAGCCCCCAATATTCATATGGGGGCTCATTACTTCAACTAGTCCCCATGTTCTTCGAAGGGATCTCTTAATTTTTGAGAGGGTTGCCCAAAAGCGGTATATAAGGCATACCCAGTAAAGCTTACAAGTAAACCGGATATGGAGATGGCGACTAGGGTTGCTGTTTCCATTTTTTCGATAATTTCAAGATCATAAGGGATCACGATAATGTCGTTTATTTACAACTACAACGGAATGGTATACAAAGTCAACAGATTTCAATCCATGATGAAAGAGGATTTATGGCTACAAAAACCGTTGAGAGTAGTTCTAGATCTGGGCCAAGACGAACTGGCGTAGGGAGTTTATTGAAACCATTGAATTCGGAATATGGAAAAGTAGCTCCAGGGTGGGGGACTGCACCACTTATGGGAGTTGCAATGGCTCTATTTGCAATATTTTTATCTATTATTTTAGAAATTTATAATTCATCTGTTTTACTGGATGGAATTTCAATGAATTAGTTCAGAAAAACTAGGAAGTCCTAGTTTTTCAATCAAAAAAGATTATTTTACTTATATTTACTTAATAATTCAACTTAAGATTACCTAAGACTTGGACTTATATACCATTTTGGTAGTTCGATCGTGAAATTTATTTGTTTTGATATTTCATTTCCGGAATATGAGCGTGTGACTTGTTATAATTGATCCTATTGATAATACAGAGAATGGACCTGTCATCTCTATCAAGATGATTCTACCTCGTCAGATATTTATTCTAGTTTCTGGAGCACGGACTATATAGAATAGATCAAGAAAAGAAATATTTGAACTATGATTCATATCTATTATTCAGACCTCGCAACCGGATGAAAAAAAATGTAAATAGATCTTTTCTAAATCAAACAATTTTTTATTTCATACTTCCGAAAGAAACCTCTTTCTCTCTATTTTGTTGAGTTATGAAATTCATTGAAGAAATGATGATCAAATGGTTTTTACTCAGAAACCCTTTGAGTTTAGCTTTGGTTTTATTAAATCATCGTGGTTCTAGTATGAATCTGAGGTTTCCATTTATTCATAGGGTCTCAACAAGAGAAATTCCTATAAAAAAAGATAGGGAAGAGAAGATTCAAGAGGCCTGTCACGATTAACATAAAGAAAGATGGATGAGCCAACTTGAGATTGTATTTATTGGCATTATCATCACAAAAAAGATATTCCGGATTTTTCTTACTTCGTATCTTTGGGTCAAATCGAGTTAAGCGGCTAAGCCACAAGAAGTTTGAAACTCTCTATTCCATATCCGTTGAAACCAGTATTTGTATGTTTTGGCTTGAGCCGTACGAGATGAAATTCTCATATACGGCTCTCAGAGGGGGAGTCTTTCTTGGGTTACCTATCTCAATAAAGTATATGATTGGTTCGAGGAACGTCTCGAGATTCAAGCGATTGCAGATGATATAACTAGTAAATATGTTCCTCCTCATGTCAACATATTTTATTGTCTAGGGGGGGTTACGCTTACTTGTTTTTTAGTACAAGTAGCTACGGGTTTTGCTATGACCTTTTACTATCGTCCAACTGTTACAGAGGCTTTTTCCTCTGTTCAATACATAATGACTGAGGCCAACTTTGGTTGGTTAATTCGATCAGTTCATCGATGGTCAGCAAGTATGATGGTTCTAATGATGATCTTGCACGTATTTCGTGTGTATCTTACGGGTGGTTTTAAAAAACCCCGCGAATTAACTTGGGTTACAGGGGTGGTTCTGGCTGTATTGACCGCATCTTTTGGCGTAACTGGTTATTCCTTACCTCGGGACCAAATTGGCTATTGGGCAGTAAAAATTGTAACAGGCGTGCCTGAAGCTATTCCTATAATAGGATCGCCTTTGGTAGAATTATTACGTGGAAGTGCTAGTGTGGGCCAGTCCACTTTGACTCGTTTTTATAGTTTACATACTTTTGTATTGCCTCTTCTTACTGCCGTATTTATGTTAATGCACTTTCCAATGATACGTAAGCAAGGTATTTCGGGTCCTTTATAGAGAAAGCAGATCCTAGATATTTCTAATTTATTATATCGGGAAAGAACAAGAGTCTTTCATTGCTACAAATATGGATTATTTAAAAATAAGGCATGTTATTTGGATACTTCTATTCAACTCTGAATAGAATAGTTGAAGTATATTTTCCAAAAAGAGGATAGATTATGGGAGTGTGTGACTTGAACTATTGATTGGTCCATGCAGATATATGATTTTATCCGCCACGTTGGAATTCACAACCCAATGTGTCTCCGCATCCAACCATCACGTCAGTCCCTTTATGTAACATAGGATAGGCTGGTTCGTTTGAAGAGAATATTTTCTATGATCATACCCGAATCATGTCATGTATGAACAGGCTCCGTAAGATCCCTAGAATAAGTGATGTGGAATAACCCAATGTTCTATTTATTCACTTTGTTTGATTTTTCTTTTTTTTTAGTCAATTTCTTATAATTAATTGATAGTATTAGTATTTCATATTAATTTGATAGTAATCTTAGTAAGCTTTTTATAGTATATAGATGCATTCATTCCCTCTGCATCGACCCTGATCTATGATACTATCGGAGTTAAATAAGGGATCTAAAGAAGAACAGGGGCTAGACTTTATTAGTAACAAGTAAAAACTTTGTATTTTTGTATGTAATACAATCGAGATGTTGTGGGGATAAATACCAACCAAAGACATGAGACAATCCAAAAAGCACTTGATCATGATCAAAATTGTAAGCCGACTTGGATATTGAGCATTTCCTTGTTGCCAGAACTAAATTCTTTGCAATGAATGAAACTCGGGGAAATGGAATTTGATAAATCTTTTCTTAAATAGAGTCATTCTACATTATAATTATATATGTAGATATGTATGAAATATAGATCTTCTATAGATCTATTTCTGTGATTCTTTTTATTTTTGCTCGAGCCGGATGATAAAAAATTATCATGTCCGGTTCCTTTGGGGGATGGATTCACAAGAATTCACCTATCCAAATAACAAAGAAACCTGATTTGAATGATCCTGTATTAAGAGCTAAATTGGCTAAAGGGATGGGACATAATTATTATGGAGAACCTGCATGGCCCAATGATCTTTTATATATCTTTCCAGTAGTAATTCTAGGCACTATTGCATGTAGTGTGGGCTTAGCAGTTCTAGAACCGTCAATGATCGGTGAACCGGCGGATCCATTTGCAACTCCGTTGGAAATATTACCCGAATGGTACTTCTTTTCCGTATTTCAAATACTTCGCACAGTACCCAATAAGTTATTGGGTGTTCTTTTAATGGTTTCAGTACCAATAGGGTTATTGACAGTACCCTTTTTGGAGAATGTCAATAAATTCCAAAATCCATTTCGTCGTCCAGTAGCTACAACAGTCTTTTTGATCGGTACCGCAGTAGCTCTTTGGTTAGGTATTGGAGCAACTTTACCTATTGAGAAATCCCTAACTTTAGGTCTTTTTCAAATTGATTCAACCGTTAAATAACACGACATAGGTATCTAAGGAAGATCCCCTTCTGGATCTTCCTTAGATACATCAATCTTATTATGATCTATTCTGCAAATATATGGACCGTGTCGGAGATTAAAAACTAATTCTATTCTTTTTTATTTCTCAAAAATCAAAAATTAAAAAATCCCAAATGGATTTAAAATGAAAACTTTTTCTTAGGTAAATTGATTGCAAAATGCTTCTGTAGAGTGCCCAATATCTGTTTTACATCTTCTATGCGAAAATATTCCATTTTCATAAGATCTTCTTGACTGTGACTCAAAAGGTCCAATAATGTATGTATATTGGACCTTTTGAGACAATTATAGGTCCTGGAAGACAATTCTGATTGGTCAATAAAAATACATGTGAATGGAATTCCTTTTTTGTTTTTCTTGAGATTAGTGAATATGTCTTGAAAGGAAAAAGGGGGTAGATTCCATCTGTTTTCATTTTCCTCAAAATCCATGTCCTCTTCCTCTGCATGTAGAAAAGGAATCAATAAATCAATCAAATTACGAGAAGCTTCATAAAGTGCTTCTTTAGGAGTTAAACTTCCATTCGTCCATATTTCTAGAAAGAGTATCTCTTGTTTTTCATTCCCATTCCCATAAGAATGAATACTATGATTCGCATTTCGAACAGGCATAGATGCAATATCTATAGGATAACTTCCATCGTGAGAGTCATTTGTGGATTTCATACGATATCCGCGATCTCTCTTGATTTGTAATTCAATACACAAATCAATCGGTTTTGTCAGATTAGCTATATACTGTGTCGTGTCAACTATTTGTACAGAAGGTGGTGAGATGATATCTTGAGCTGTTATGTATTTTGGACCCCTGACGCAAATGGATGCGTCCCTAACTCCATAGAGATTACTTCTTAATACAATCTCTTTCAAATTTATTAAAATCTCATGTACTGATTCTTCAATACCTGCTATCGTAGAATATTCATGCAGCACATTATCAGATGTTGCACGTGTGATACATGTTCCTTCTATTTCTCCAAGTAAAGCCCTTCGCATAGCGATGCCTATAGTATCGGCTTGACCTTTCATAAGCGGGGACAGAATGAAACGACCATAACAAAGACGCGTGCTGTCTACTCTTGATTCAACACATTTCCACTGTAGTGTTCGAGTGGATCCTGCTACTTCTTCTCGAACCATACTATTATTTTTCTTTTATTTATGATTATTGGATCAGATTCTTGAATCATTTATTTCTCTTGGAATCTCTCGAATTCTTATTTCTACACACGTCTTTTTTTAGGGGGGCGACATCCATTATGCGGCATGGGTGTTACATCACGTACGAAACTTAATAGCATCCCATTTCTACGAATGGCTCGTAATGCCGCATCTCTTCCGAGACCTGGACCCTTTATCATAACTTCTGCTCGTTGCATACCCTGATCCACTAACGTACGAATAGCATTAAATGCTGCGGCTTGAGCAGCATAGGGTGTTCCTTTTCTTGTGCCTCTGAATCCAGAAGTACCTGCGGAAGCCCAAGAAACTACTCGACCTCGTACATCTGTAACAGTTACAATAGTATTGTTGAAACTCGCTTGAACATGAATAACTCCTTTTGGTATTCTACGTTCATTATTATTTGAACCAGTACGTGCATTCTTACGTAAACCAATTTTTACTATAGGTTTTGTCATATTTTATTAGATCATATTCATAAAAATAAAAGAAAGAAGAAAGGATTTGTTTTCATATGAAATGGATATCCTCGTACCTTTCTTTAGATTTCTGATTCTTCTTTCTTTTTACATGTACATGGGTTTTTCTTTGAACAAGTTCTTGATTTAGAACTTGAGAAGGATTACCCCTGTCTCTGTTTATGTCTCGGATTGGAACAAATGACTCTAATTCGTCCTCGCCTACGAATCAAGCAACATTTCTCACAAATTTTACGAACAGAAGCCCTTATTTTCATATTTATCATTCCTTACTTTCATTCTGAGTCTATTTTTTTGGAAACAAAAATCAGTTTATTGCATTTTTTAACTTCAAATTATATCCCTACGAAAAGGATGGATATTTAAAATAATTATCTAATCGTTCGAATCTTTTTTGCGAAGTCTATAAATTATACGTCCCCTCGTTGAATCATAACGACTCATTTCGATTTTGACTCTATCCCCGGTTAGTATACGTATAAAACTGCGCCTGATTCTCCCTGAAATATAACCTAGAATTAGATCTTCATTATCTAATCGAACTCGGAACATACCGTTGGGAAGTGATTCAGTAATTAAACCCTCGTGAATCAATTTTTGTTCTTTCATTCCAGAGAACCCCCTTTCAGTATTAACTAATAGAGGAAGAGTTCTATAATTCACTTCTCCTCTCTATTTTACAAATAGTAAGTTCGAGAGAAGATTAGGGTACCCCAGGAGAATCACCATATATAACACAAGATTTCTCCTCCGATTTTTTCTAGTCGAGCTTCTCGATCTGTCATTATACCTCGAGAAGTAGAAAGAATTACAATTCCCATTCCACCTAAAATCTTAGGAATTCGTTGATAGTTGGAATAGATTCGTAGACCGGGTCGGCTGATACGCTTTAAAATTATCTTATTCCCTTTCCTAGTCTTTCTATGTCGTAAGGTTGAAACCAAGAAATTTTTTTGACTTTCTTGATGTTTTCGAACGTTTTCAATAAAACCTTCTCGTAAAAGTATTTTAACAATGTTTTTAGTGATATTAGTAGATACTATTTGAACTCTTCCCTTTTGATCTATGTCAGCATTTCTTATAGAAGTTATTATATCGGCAATAATGTCCCTACCCATGACTAACTATAGTTATTGGTGCCTCCTAATTTTGATATGATCAACATGCTTCTTTTTTGTTTTATTTTTTATTGGATTCTTTTTTTTAAATTATTAAATTATAAGAAATTATTAGAAAATTATTAGAAATTGAAAGTATATACATGAGACACAATCTATTAATCGGATTTATTTCAGATATTTGAATTTTTAATATTCTATTATTCTATTATTATTCTATATCTATATATATAGAGAATAATAATATATAGATAAATAAATAGATAGATGAAAATAGGATATATCCTATTTTCATCTATAAAACTTCGGGTGCTAATGAAACTATTTTAGTAAAATTCAACTGTCGCAATTCCCGAGCAATCGCACCAAAAATTCGAGTTCCTTTTGGATTTCCTTCTTGATCAATGATAACCGCTGCATTGTCATCATATCGTATTATCATGCCGTTGTCACGTTTGAGTTCTTTACACGTGCGTACAATCACAGCTCTAATTATTTCTGATCTTTCTAGAGGCATGTTGGGCACTGCTTCTTTTATTACAGCAACAATAACATCGCCAATATGAGCATATCGGTGATTACCAGTTCCTATGATTCGAATACACATCAATTCTTGAGCTCCACTGTTATCCGCTACATTCAAAAAGGTCTGAGGTTGAATCATATCATTTTTATTGAAATATCTTATTTCAATGCAAGGGATAATGGAAAAAAATAAATATTGTCTGTCCAGAGATAAATAAATCCGTGGTTTTTTTTTCATTCTAAATACTCCTTTCCTTCTTCTTTTACTTTTGTTTACCTATCCTGAAATAACAAATTGAGTTCGTATAGGCATTTTGCATGCAGCTATTTCCATAGCAGCTTTGGCTACAGTTTCTGATACTCCACTCATTTCATAAAGTATTCGCCCCGGTTTCACAACGGATACCCAATATTCGGGGGATCCCTTGCCCGAACCCATACGTGTTTCTGTAGGTCTTACAGTAATAGGTTTGTCGGGAAAGATACGTAACCATATCTTTCCACCACGACGCGCATATCGTGTCATTGCTCTTCGCCCTGCTTCTATTTGTCTAGCTGTGATCCAAGCAGGTTCAAGTGCCTGAAGAGCGTATCTGCCAAAACAAATATGATTGCCTCGGCAAGATATTCCCTTCATTCTACCTCTATGTTGTTTACGAAATCTGGTTCTTTTGGGGTTATAGTTGATGGTTGTTTCTGAATTCCATCTCTACTGCAGAGCCGGACATGAGAGTTTCTTCTCATCCAGCTCCTCGCGAATGAAACGATTCAATAATATTACATATACACATGTATTTATGTATTTCATTCTATCAAAAGAAAGAATATACTAAATCTTTTTTATATTGAATTTGGTTACATAGGTCACTTTATATTTTATATATAAATAGGCGTGTTTGTTTATATATTTATATCTAAATTTATATTTAGATATAATACTTCTTTATTTTATCAAGATTTCTAAAGTATTTTACTTTACCTATATTGAATCACGCCAATAGTCTTCCAATAAATGAAATTATTAAATAAATTAAATGAAAGAAAAATAAATAAAGGTTTCGCGGGCGAATATTGACTCTTTCCTCCTTCATTTGTAGGGTCAAATCATGACCATTCAGAAGAAATCCATTTTTTCTTGGTTGATTCCGCCATCCTACCCAATGAATCATTAGGATTCATTCGTTTTCAAGAAGATCCTATGTAATCACAGGTTCCCTCGTTCCCATAGCTTCTCTATTAATGCTTAGGCCTGAACTCTGCAATGGAGCTTTCAACAAAATCTGTTATTTGTTTCCGAGTAAATCTCCTCAGTTTTTCTGAACCCGAAGCTCGATTCAATTATTCTCTATTTTCTATTATTTATATTTTCTTTCTATTATCTATTTTTCTATCTTATTACATACATAATAGACTATATTATCCATATTGATTAATTGATTAGATTATTATTTGAATTGAATTTATTTTATTATATTTTCTTTCTATTTTTTATTTGTATATTTTTTAGTATATTTCTTATTCTATTGTAATTGTATATTTTGTATTCTTATTGTATATTGATGTTGATGCTTTATAACACTGCCTTTTTATGGGATAATTCTTCATAAACCATACATAAGGAAATCATATATCATTGAGATCCTTGATTCTCTCTTTCTATCATCCTTCCATTTTTACACATCCCCTTTTTTTTTCACAATTCATAATCAGATTTCTTTTTTATGACAAAGAATTTCAGTTGCTACAACTATATGATAGATTCGGTCATATAGTGACTGTTTCTTGGGATCTCGACAATACGAAGCAATAAGTTAGTTATTAGTTTATTAGTTTTGAGTTTCTTTAGTTTTGATAGTGACTAAGTTTATAGTGAGGTCAGCCTGTTTTTTTTCAATCTCAATTATAAATAAAAAACTAACGAGTCACACACTGAGCATAGCAATTATACTAAAATTTAAATTAAATAAAGGGTAAATCAAATTTTTATTCAACCTTATATAATTATAATTGTTCGTTTTTATTTTCTTAATTCGATTAATAAAAATAAGAAAAAAGTTTCAAAATTTTTCTATCGATGAGCAGAATGGCGAGATAAAGAAAGGTCCATTATTCTTATTTTCTTATTCTTGGTTTACAAATATCCAAATTTTGATGCCTAAGACTCCATAGATAGTTCTAATTGTATGGGAACAGTAATCGATTTTAGCGCGAATTGTTTGTAAGGGAACCCTACCTTCTCTGATCCATTCGACACGTGCAATCTCTTTTCCGTCGATACGCCCTGCAATTTGCACTTGAATTCCTTTTGTACCCGTTTGTTCAGTTAATTCAATAGCTTTTTTCATTGCCTTTCGAAATGAGACTCTATTTTTTAATTGTAAAGCTATATATTCTGCAAGAATATTGGGTTGTCCATAGGGCTTTTCAATTCTTGTTATAGCAATGTTGAGTCTCCGGTTTACAGAATTGAACTCGTTTTGTACATTCATCTGTAATTCTTCGACTCCCCGTGTTCGTCCTTCTATTAATAAATTTGGAAATCCAATATAGATTATGACATGAATTAAATCTATTCTTTTTTGAATTCCTATACGGGCAATTCCTTCGAAACCTGAGGATATTTTCTTATTCTTTTTTACATAGTCCTTAATACAATTCCGTATTCTTTCATCTTCTTGTAGACCCATGGAAAAATCCTTTGGTTTTGCGAACCAAAAAGAATGATGACTTTGAGTTGTTCCAAGTCTGAAACCAAGTGGATTTATTTTTTGTCCCATATTTTTCTATTATTTTTATTTTTTCATCCATTTTTTTCTAAATAGGAATCTAAATCTTATATTTTTCTTTTAAAAAAATCTTTATATGACAAGTGGTTTTTTTTATGAGATAACTACGCCCTCGAGCCCGGGGTCTTAACTTTTTCACAATAGCACCTCTATTGACTTCAGCTTTACTAATAAATAAATCAGCTTCATTCAAACCCATATTATGACTAGCGTTTGCTGCTGCAGAATAAACTAATTTTAAGATTGGATAAGATGCCCAATAAGGCATTAGTTCTAGTATCATGAGTGTTTCCTCATAAGAGCGTCCGCGAATCTGATCAATTACTCTTCGTGCTTTGAAAACAGACATACATATATGTTGAGCTAAAACTTTTGCTTCTCTATCCGAATTTTCGTTCTTTCTCATATTTCTCATAAAAGTTCTCCCCCGCCAATGAATGAAATGAATGATAAGTGCCTAGGTGAAGTATAGTATAAGATAAGTCAGAAAAGTCTAAGTCTTATTAGTATTAGTATACTAGAAAAAGAAAAGAAATAGACCTATACTCTTACTATAAGATAAAGACTCTGAAGTCTAAATACTATGAAGATAAGGCTTTTCACATGAATACTTAGTAGAACGACTAACGACGAGATTTCTTCTCGTTTCTCGCGTGTCTCACGAAAGTGAGAGTAGGTGCGAATTCTCCCAATTTGTGACCGACCATACGATCTGTGATAGAAAGAGGTAAATGTTCCTTTCCATTATGAATAGCGATTGTATGGCCAATCATTGTGGGTATAATGGTAGATGCCCGAGACCAAGTCACTATGATTTCTTTCTCCTCCCTCCTGTTGAGTTTTTCAATTCTTCCCGATAAATGATTAGCTACAAAAGGATTTTTTTTTAGTGAACGTGTCACGGCTGATTACTCCTTTTTTTTCCATTTTTTAAATTGGCATTCTATGTCCAATATCTCGATCTTAATCTGAAGTATAATGATGAATGGAAAAAAGAGAAAATCCTTTAGCTAGATAAGGGAAGGGGCGGATGTAGCCAAGTGGATCAAGGCAGTGGATTGTGAATCCACCATGCGCGGGTTCAATTCCCGTCGTTCGCCCATCACATTATTTCCAATTCCAAAAATTCGATTCTCAATGTTCCTATTTACGGCGACGAAGAATAAAACTATCACTATATTTGTTCCTTTTCCTACTTCTTCTTCCAAGCGCAGGATAACCCCAAGGGGTTGTGGGTTTTTTTCTACCAATTGGGGCTCTCCCTTCACCGCCCCCATGGGGATGGTCTACAGGGTTCATAGCTACTCCTCTTACTACAGGACGCTTACCTAGCCAACACTTAGATCCGGCTCTACCCAAACTCTTTTGGTTCACCCCAACATTACCCACTTGTCCGACTGTTGCTAAGCAGTTTTTGGATATCAAACGGACCTCCCCAGATGGTAATCTTAATGTGGCCGATTTGCCCTCTTTTGCAATCAGTTTCGCTACAGCGCCTGCTGCTCTAGCTAATTGTCCACCCTTTCCAAGTGTGATTTCTATGTTATGTATGGCCGTGCCTAAGGGCATATCGGTTGAAGTAGATTCTTCTTTTTTCTCAATCAAAACCCCTTCCCAAACTGTACAAGCTTCTTCCAAAGCATACGGCTTTCTAGATGTATATGATGATATCTAGACAGATGGATCTTATATGAATCGTATGATGAAGTACCACATGAGTGGATATAGTGGATATATAGGAATCCAAATCTGCCGAATCACTCATGTTATGATCTTCTACATCCTAGGTCTCCCCGTTCCGTCATCTGGCTTATGTTCTTCATGTAGCATTCAGACCGGATGACTCTATGAAATTACGTCGATACTTCCACATATTACGGGTAACGTAGGAGACATCTCTATTTTTCCCCGGGGGGTCTTTCTAATTACCACTGCTTAGCTTTCAATTCGCCTCTGACCATCAAATGAAATGTGAATAACCCGTCCTCCTCTCTTTGAAACAAGGGGCGCTTCCGGTTCTGTGCGCGCTTCAAACAATTTTGTCTTCTCCATATTACCATATCTCTAGAGTCAATAATTTTCTATGAGGAACTACTGAACTCAATCACTTGCTGCCGTTACTCAACAGTTTTCTGTTGAGGTCTATCCCGTAGAGGTACTCCAATTGGATCAGTGATCGATTTCTAGGTTTCGTCGTAAACCTAATTGGTTACTTCCAATTACGTAAATCAATAGTTCAAACCGCACTCAAAGGTAGGGCATTTCCCATTGATATAGGAACTTCTGTACCAGAAACAATGGTATCTCCAATTATAGCCCCTCTGGGATGTAAAATATATCTCTTCTCACCATCCCCATAGTGTATGAGACAAATGTATGCATTTCGATTAGGGTCATATTCTATGGTTACGATTCTACCAGATATCTCTTTTTCATTCCGTCGAAAGTCGATTTTACGGTATAGACGCTTATGACCTCCCCCTCTATGCCCTGCGGTAATGATCCCTCTGGCATTACGACCTTTACCACAACGATGCTGTCCATAGATCAAATTATTTCGTGGATTGGATTTCACTTGACTGTCTACGGCTCCATTGCGTGTGCTCGGGGTAGAAGTTTTGTATAAATGTATTGCCGTGTTATTAAGTCTTTTGCTTTAAGTTCTTTTCTCTATAAGAGGTGGAATAGAATAACCCGGTTGAAGCGTAATGATCATGCGTCTGTAATGCATTGTATGTCCCATCCTTCTACCCTTTCCCGGGAGTCGATGACTATTCATAGCTATTACCTTGACACCAAAGAAGAGTTCGACCCAATGCTTTATTTCTGTCCTAGTTGATCCTGATTCGACATTAGAAGTATATTGATTGTTCCCCAATAACCGAATACTTTTTTCTGTAAATACTGCATATTTGATTCCATCCATAAATCCATTTTCTTCCCTATGAGTTCCAGTATCGATAAGAATTCTAGTTCTTACTGTTCATATGTTATGGTATGAATATACCATACCGATTCGCTATGTATGGATGATGAGATTCCATTGATACAGAGCCAATTCCAATAGACTTATTGAATGTTCCCATTGGCGTGCATCCAGCAGGAATTGAACCTACGAATTTGCCAATTATGAGTTGGGCGCTTTAACCATTCAGCCATGGATGCTTAACAGGGATCATCGTACATCGTGAATAACCAAAATCCAATTGAAATGAAATCTTTAGGAGGAATCAATGAAACGACATCAATTCAAATCCTGGATATTCGAATTGAGAGAGATATTGAGAGAGATCAAGAATTCTCACTATTTCTTAGATTC